AAAACCCTTTTTATTTTTATTCTTAATTTCCGATTCAACGGTTAGTTTATTTTAGCTTTTTTGAGATTGAAAGGAGTCAATAAAAAAAAGATATCCAAGAACTTAAATATAATTTTATAATTATTTTGAATTGTTAGGAAATACTTCAAATATTCAAATCAATAAGTTAGAATTGGAAAAATGATATGGCCAAATTAGCCCTTACTATTGAATGAAAGGGAAATAATTAATTATTAAATAAGATTAAGATATTTATGAAAAAAAGACATAATCTGACAATTCTAGATTTCGAAAATTTATATCTATAGAGCCAGGATAAAGAATTACACCAAAAAAATAGTACTTGATTATGATATGACTCATAGAATCTATTAAGGTCAAGTAATGTCACCTAAGAAACTAAGACAAGAACTAGTTATTTTAGTTAGTTTATTAATAATTAATAACAAATTCATTGTGTAACTGAATGATTTTCTGCTAGTCCAAATACTTCAATTCCAATGAATAGATATTTATGTTTAGAAGAATCAGCACTTTACTTTATATAACATAGAATTAAAATATAACATATAACATAGAATTAAAATATAACATAGAATAAATATAACATAGAATTAAAAAAAGGAATTACCAAACTGGCTTTTAGCAAGTTATGTAATCTTTAACGGATAGCTACAAAAAATTAGATTAATTTCTAGTTTTATTCGAATTTTCAACTTTTAATTAGGTGTACTTTTCTTTTTCTTCGAACGCAATCAATTAATATAAAAAGAGATTAAAGTTTTTAATTAGGTAAAGGTTAGGTTCTAAAACTTTTCGATGTATTTTATTCGATTTATAAATGCAGCACGACAAAAATAGACATAAATCTAAATGTAAGTCCGTTAAGTTCTTTATTTTTTAATTTGATGTTTTATCAACTTGAACAAATTCTATTTCTATGGCACAGGGGATACTATAGAATTGAATGAGTATATGGTATATACGGATACCAATTAGTACGAATTATTCTTTCTTTCGGATATTGTATGAAATAGAAATATACAATTTTTTTTTGATAAAATCGCATATTGTGTTTTTTTTTTTCTTAGTAAGATTTTATGCGATTTGAAACTTTAGTTTATCTATTTCTTTTTCTCTATTTATATTTTTTCTCTATTTATATATATATTTATATATTAATATTATTTTATTATTTTTAATATTATTTTATTATTTTTTTTAGAATATATTTTTTAGATATATTTTTTAATTTTTTTTATAAAATAAAGCACATATCATCTAGAGAATAAATGGATCGATAATGAATAGTAATGATTTGTTTTGAACAAACAATAACTAGATGTCTTTGACATCCAACTATAACAATGAGTAGCCTCTTAGTTTTTGAATGGCAGTTCCAAAAAAACGTACTTCTATGTCAAAAAAGCGTATTCGTAAAAATTTTTGGAAAAGGAAAGGACAGCGGTCCGCGCTAAAGGCTTTTGCGTTAGGGAAATCTCTTTCTACGGGGAATTCAAAAAGTTTTTTTGTGCGCCAACTAAATAACCAAACGTTAGACAAATCTGAATCGTCTTGACTTGAAAAAAGTTTAATTTAGAACAAAAAATGAATGATTTCCTCTCCTTAATTAGTTTGAACGGATACATATTAAATGTAATCCGCTTCGCTCCTCGGATATGTCGAATAAGAATTCTTCGGTTTATTCAATTCCAAATAACCAAATAAAAGGGTACTTTTTGTTTGAAAAAAAAAAAAGACAAGATACAAAGTTTAACATTTTTTTAGTATGTTTTATGATTTTCAAGATGGGGATTCTTATTTTCCCCATCGACTTATTTGTGACAATAATATTTTTATTATATTATAAGAGCAAATATAAGGTCTTTAATCAAAATAAATCAATGGGTCGTCGAAACTCATTTATTAAGTTTCAAATTTCTTTTCTAACTTTCGACTCATTATTTCTCTGAATCAATATATACTATTGCCTGCAGTCTAATCGATCAAAAACTTTCCTATTTAGTTAGGTGGATGTTAGGTAGTATGTTTTTGATTAAAATACATTTTTTTAGATTCACGAAATCAGATAAATGAAAAATGAATTAGAAAAAAATTTAAATGATAAATAAACTTTTTCTTTTGAGTTATATGTATGAACCGGGGACCCGAACTATCTCGTTACACAGATATGGTCCAGTAAACAGAAACTGTGCGAAAACTCATTGTTAAGTAAAAAAAAAAAAACTTATAAACGCCCTAAAATGACCGGCCAAATCCCCATTTAATTAAACAAATTTTTATTCATCAATTTTAATGTTTCCTAAAATATATTGCATTGAATTGATTAGTTCAATCTCGACGATTGAATAAAAATAAGTTATTATGATTTCGAGCAAGCCGCTATGGTGAAATTGGTAGACACGCTGCTCTTAGGAAGCAGTGCTTGAGCATCTCGGTTCGAGTCCGAGTAGCGGCATGGCCTCTTCTATTCTAAAAGAGATACATTAATACCTATAATGAATAATGAATTCAATTCCCGATTTCTATTCCGGAATCTTCTTTTTTTTTTTTTTAGTAAAGACGAAGAAACAAATTAGATTTATGATATTTTCAACTTTAGAGCATATATTTACTCATATCTCCTTTTCGATCGGTTCAATTGTAATTGCAATTCATTTGCTAACCTTATTATTAGGCGACGAAATCGTAGGACTTTTTGATTCGTCAGAAAAGGGCATGATAGCTACTTTTTTCTCTATAACAGGATTATTAGTTACTCGTTGGATTTATTTGGGGCATTTCCCATTAAGTGATTTGTATGAATCATTAATTTTCCTTTCATGGAGTTTCTGCATTATTCATATAGTTCCATCTTTTAAAAAATATAATAAAAATCATTTAAGTACAATAACCGCGCCAAGTGCTATTGTTACCCAAGGATTTGCTACTTCAGGTCTTTTAACTGAAATGCATCAATCTGAAATATTAGTACCCGCTCTCCAATCCCAGTGGTTAATGATGCATGTAAGTATGATGGTATTGGGCTATGCAGCTCTTTTATGTGGATCATTATTTTCAGTAGCTCTTTTAGTCATTACATTTCGACAAAAAATAAGGATTCTTTGTAAAAACAATGATTTTTTAAATAAGTCATTTTCTTTTGATGAGATCCAATATATCAATAAAGGAACCAATGTTTTACAAAATACTTCTTTTCTTTCTGTTAGGAATTATTATAAGGCCCAATTTATTCAACAATTGGATCATTGGAGTTATCGTGTTATTAGTTTAGGGTTTCTTTTTTTAACCATAGGTATTCTTTCGGGAGCAGTGTGGGCTAATGAAGCATGGGGATCGTATTGGAATTGGGATCCGAAAGAAACTTGGGCATTTATTACTTGGACCATATTCGCGATTTATTTACATACTCGAACAAATAAAAATTTGCAAGTCGAAAATTCTGCAATTGTGGCGTCTATGGGCTTTCTTATAATTTGGATCTGCTATTTTGGGGTCAATCTATTAGGAATAGGGCTACATAGTTATGGTTCATTTATATTAACATCTATCTACCCTTTGAATTGAGGAAAGGCCTGATGAATACAGACACAGGATAGTGTATATATATTTCGTGTAAACCGAGGAAAACCAGAACAGAACCATTTGAATCACTGCACTACTTGATTCAAATGGTTCTCACAAATGCCAAACATATTCAATTCATTTTTTTTTTTCATGAAAACTATCTATAAAAAAAATTAGATAGAATAGCCCCAACTTTGTCAACTGATAATGAAATAACGAAATCCGGGTAAATACCAATACCTATTACGGGTAGAAAGATAGAGATCAAAACAAATAACTCTCGCGGTCCAGAATCAAAAAAATAAGAGTTTGGAGCATTAAATAGCTTGTATCCATAGAACATCTGGCGTAACATAGATAATGAATAAATAGGAGTTAATATCATTCCAATTGCCATTACAAAAGTAATTAGTATTTTGGGCATTAAAAGATATTTTTGGCTGGTAATTATGCCCAAAAAGACTATCAATTCTGCAACAAAACCGCTCATGCCCGGTAATGCAAGGGAGGCCATCGATAATATGCTGAACATTGTGAATATTTTTGGCATTGAGATAGCTATTCCGCCCATCTCATCGAGATAAATAAGACGTATTCTATCGTAGCAGGTTCCTGCCAAGAAAAAAAGCGCAGCACCAAGAAATCCATGAGAGATTATTTGTAAAATGGATCCGTTGAGTCCCATATCGGTTATAGAACCAATTCCTATAATTATGAAACCCATATGAGATACAGAGGAATAGGCTATTCTTTTTTTTAAATTACGTTGACCAGAAGATGTTGAAGCTGCATAGATTATTTGCATGGTACCTACTATTACCAACCAGGGAGAAAATATAGAATGAGCGTGGGGTAATAATTCCATATTGATCCGAACCAAACCATACGCTCCCATTTTTAATAAGATGCCAGCTAGAAGCATACAAGTACTATAATGTGCTTCTCCATGGGTGTCTGGTAACCATGTATGTAACGGGATAATCGGTGATTTGACAGCAAAAGCAATAAAAAATCCAATATAGAATATTATTTCTAATGTCACAGGATACGATTGATTGGCCAATGTTTCAAAATTTAATATTGGTTCATTAGAACCATATAAGCCGATACCCAAAACCCCTAGTAATAGAAAAACGGAACCTCCTGCAGTGTATAAAATAAACTTTGTAGCTGAGTACAGACGTTTCTTACCCCCCCACATACATAAAAGTAGATAAATCGGAATTAATTCTAACTCCCACATGATGAAAAAAAGTAAAAGGTCCTGAGAAGAAAATGATCCTATTTGACCGCTGTACATTGCTAACATCAGGAAATGGAATAATCGGGAATCTCGAGTAATTGGCCAAGCCGCTAAAGTAGCTAAAGTGGTGATAAATCCCGTCAGTAAAATAGGTCCTATAGACAGTCCATCTATTCCTAATCTCCAGTCAAAATCAAAAAAATTGATCCATTTATAATCCTCTACTAGTTGGATTAATGGATCATCTAATTGGAAATGATAACAAAATACATAGGTTGTTAGAAGTAATTCTAACATACATATAAATATAGTATACCATCTAATTATCTTATTTCCTCTATGAGGTAGCAAAAAAATTAAAGAACCTGCAGATATCGGCAAAACTACAATTATTGTTAACCAAGGAAAATAATTCGTAGTAAAGACAAGATATACTTGAACCAGAAAAACCGGTTCTCGAAAAAAAAAAAAAAATATATTTTTTGAGAACCGGTTTTTGTCGGTAAAAAAATGTATTCAAGTGGAGTTTTCTGGAACGTATCAATAAGCTAGACCCATGCTGCGAGTTGTTTCATGCCATAAATAAACCCGAACACTCAAGAAATCTGTTGGACAGGCAGATTCACATCTCTTACAACCAACGCAGTCTTCTGTCCTTGGAGCGGAAGCAATTTGCTTGGCTTTACAGCCATCCCAAGGTATCATTTCTAATACATCTGTGGGGCAAGCACGGACACATTGAGTACACCCTATACATGTATCATAAATCTTTACTGAATGTGACATGGGATCTATAAATTTTTAAACGTCATAAATTTTCGATCTAGTCAATTTGTAAATGAATCAGATCTCTAAACACTAGATGAATCAATGATTTACCAGAATTTCTCTAATCAATTTACTTCTGGATCGACTCGTGAGAGGAGGGCCAAGATACTTTGATTACTTTCTTACCTTTTCACAAACATGTATCATACGTTACGTATTATACATGTTAATTTAAATTGATGAATATTCGAATTTTTATATTAATACTACTTATTTAATAAATTCGACTGATTGATACGAGTTGATTTTCTATTACGATAAATTGACGAAACAATAGCCAGTCCAATAGCAGCTTCAGCGGCTGCAACAGCTATAACAAAAATTGAGAAAATGTCTCCTTTTAGTTGTCTATTATCAAAAAAATCAGAAAACGTTATGAAATTTATATTAACTGCATTCAGTATAAGTTCAAGACACATAAGAGCTCTAACCATATTTCGACTCGTAATCAATCCGTAGATACCGATAGACAATAAATAGGCACTCAAAACAAGTACATGTTCGAGTATCATTAATCAACTCCTTATCAATCTTGATTCATTTCATTTAAATATGAACAACAATTCAACCAGTTGGATTGACTAGAATATAACAAATATAACAAGTGCGGAACAAAAAAAGATATTAGTCATAGATCAAATTAAAAGCATTTATATTTTATATATGAACAATCTTGAAATATAATTGAAGGGAAATGTATGTGATAAGATAGACAAAGTTTTGATTTAGATTGCTTAAATATTTTTTACTGACGGGCCACAGCAATTGCACCTATCAAAGCAACTAAAAGAATTATTGAAATTAGTTCAAATGGAAGAAAAAAATCGATTGATAAATGAATTCCAATTTGTTGACTATTACTTATCAAATCTTGTTCTATAATTTTGTTTGATTTTGTAGTCCAAATAATCCCGTACCATGACGTATCTAGAATAGTAGTAATTAGTGAAGCAAAAATACTTGTACAAACTACCGACGTAACCCCATCTCCAACGGTCCAAAGACGAAAATCTTTGTAATATTCTGCTGAACCATTCATGAACATCACAGCAAATATGATTAAAACATTTATAGCCCCCACGTAAATAAGGAGCTGTGCGGCAGCTACAAAATGGGAGTTTGATGAAATATAGAATAAGGATATACAAACAAAAACTAATCCCAATGAAAAGGCAGAATATATCGGATTGTTAAGTAATACTACCCCTAGACCTCCTAATATAAGACCTGATCCCAGAAAGACTAAAAGAAAATCATGTATTGGTCCAGGTAAATCCATTAAAAATAAAAGATAAAAAATCGAAATGTTTCATGACCTTATTGACCTGACCAGGAACAGGAAAAAGTGACCCTACCTTATTTTTTTTTTATGAAACCGACTAATTGAATTAAATACTAATAGATGTGGCTTGATGTAGATACAGTTATTGAACCAATTTCATTTTTTATCCGAAAGAGTAATTTAAAACAAACCTATATATTTCGAAATAATTCAGGATAGGATATATAAATAGATTTTCAATACAAATTAAGCTAAGATTCTCACCAACACATAAATAGTTGGGATTTGTAGTTATTGACCGAGCAAAAAGAAAGAAACCTCATTCCTTCACTTTATTATTATTATTTTATTATTACTTTTCTACTTTTGATCAAAACCGAGTCGTAATAATTGATAATTATTCTTGAATCAATGGGTTTATTCACTTGTTATTTGAGGCGAATTCAAAATTGTTCGAATTGTGTAATCATCAATTATTGACATTGGTAAACGACCCAAAGCAATTTGATTATAATTCAATTCGTGACGATCATAAGCGGAAAGTTCATATTCTTCAGTC